AATTTTTGTTTTGTGACTGAAAATCCACAATTGGTTTTTCAATAGAAAAAGGAAGGAGTGTTTTTAAATAGTGTGTTTGTTTTAAGATATGATACAATCAATCAAAGAAATGTATCCAATCCAAAGAGAAAGGTAAGGATTTCTTTTAGGAAATAGATTCAAGAAAAAAAAAACAGGATTCAAGATACAAGTACAAAAATGAATAACCCCCCCCCAAAAAAAAATAAAAAATTAATTTCATATATTTTTTGTATCGTTTTGGCGACATGGCCGAGCGGTAAGGCGGGGGACTGCAAATCCTTTTTCCCCAGTTCAAATCTGGGTGTCGCCTGATCAACAAAAAAATAGGAATACCTTATTCTGTTTTGCTAAGATAACTTGAGAAATTTTTTTCCAGCAGAAGTAAGCGGGGGAGAGGACTCTTAATACTTGCTTGATGCTATAAGCATCTGGCGGTTCTGTTCTCTAAAATGAAAATGCTGTAAATCCTTGCGTCTAGGCTTCAATTCACGGAAAGATTATATTAGTGAATTTTGAATGAAAAAGAATCGTTAAATCTTGATATGACAGCTGTTATTAATGTAGTGTTTATTAACTGGGTCTTCAGTTCATTTGGATAGACGAACGAGGAATTTAATTATTAGTTGCGGAAAGGCCGAAAGATACTTTATTCGTATACGGACTCATGAGATTCTATGTGTGCTCCTGCAATCAATTTAATATTGATTGAAGAGATAATTGTCTTTAATGTAATAGACTATCTTCTGATTGTTTCACATAGACAAGCAGGAGACGTAACGTTAACGTAAGGATTAGCTAAAATGCGAAATTAGGGGTATGTGATAGATAGTGATCTATCTTGATTCTATATTTTGATACTTTTGACTTAATGTAATGAAATGAAGGTCAACAAAAAAAAGACTAGGTCTTATTATTACTACATGTTAGTACCATTCCCTTGAAACTTCCAGGAGTGTATCTACGTATTTTACTTGTGCTTAATGTTTTCCGATTCTACTAGAAATCATATAAGAAACTATTATAATTGTGAGTTTATTGGATTGTTTCATCAACGGTGTTGGGTTAGAATCCCCTTTTGACTCTTCGCCAGGGATTCTACTATTATTAATGAACAGAATAATGATTAGTAAACAATAATGGAATAATTCCTTCATATTTATAGAGATAGGAGATATAATTCACATGGATATAGTAAGTCTCGCTTGGGCTGCTTTAATGGTAGTCTTTACATTTTCTCTTTCACTCGTAGTATGGGGTAGAAGTGGGCTCTAGAAGTACTACTAATTGAGTTGAAGAATCAAACTCAAACCATATCAATTGTTTTATAGATCGTTCTGCAAAGTCCTTTTGATTTTACTTTTTTATTTGTTTTTTATTTTCCCCTCTTTTTTTTTTTTACTGTTCAAAGATAAAAAAAAAAATAGTTATGTTATTAAGTATATACAGACTTCCTATAGGAAACAACATAAACATAGTGGTTGTCCAACGATATACTACACATAATAAAATATTGCCTTGGGCAATATTGCGCGTTCCCGCTTTTTTTATTCTTTTAGAAATTTTATTTATGTTATGCTTGCTTTATCGAACTCATTTCATATCATGGTTCAAACGTTAAAAATCAGTGGGCTTGACTAATCCTTTTCGAAATCCAAAGAGGTTCCCATGGAACTGAATCACTGGATCATCTGTCAACTGCTCAATCAATTACTTCTTCGGAATACTAAAAAAAGATTATGTGATTTTCTTGTTATTAATTTTAATAATTATTAATTTCATATAGGCCTATACTCTTTTTTTCCTTCATCGATTTGATTCTTTCAATGGATATCGGGATTCATATTGCATTCATATTGAATAGAATCAGAAATTCTAGGAATTCGAATCGTAAGAGTAAGAATTGCCCTTCGATTTTTTCAGATTGATGATTGGAATCAACACAAATGAAATAGATGAAGCAAAGAAATTGAATTGGTACATTATGTAAATACATTACATATATGTAATTGATATCTATATGTAATTGATATCTATGAAGATACATATTCTAGATTGATCTATATTAAACCTCTATCTTTATACAGTACGACTTTATATACTACAATAACAATAATAAATATGGTAGAAAGATTTATATATTTCTTTCTACCATACTATCGAATCTCATAGAATACTGATGATTCTAGTCCGCTTATTTCATTTAAGACACTCAATTTGAATACTTTTAATTTTCTTTTTTCTTTTCAAGCATTGAGAAGAACTAAACAGTCAAGTTTCATTCAAATGAATCCTTTTGGCTGACTGTTTTTACGTATATTATAAGTAAAAAAGCAGTAGGAACTAGAATGAACAGTGCAGTAGCAATAAATGCGAGAATATTTACTTCCATAATCTAATCGTTTCATTTTTAGTTAATTCGCAATAACTCGGGATTTCATCCCATAGAGCTGATAAATCTTTCGGCTGTAAATTCAATATTCAATGTAAATTCAATATTCAATGGGATGAATTACATCTCGATAATATCAAATCGGAGCAATATCATGAATAACAATATCTGAACTATAAAATTGATTCATCGTCGAGAATTAAATAGTATAACATAGGAAGATCTTTTATACATACCGAATTCCAATTTTGATTCCTGATCCGATCAATAATTTCTTTACTTTCTTTATCATTCTTTTCCATTCTTTCTTTTCTATAAGCTACGCCCCCCTTTGTACAATCATCTGATGAAATATCATATGACCGCCTTTATACGTACTTACATTGGTTATAAAAACCCCAATAAAATAACCAATAGAAGCGAAATTTAAAAAAGGAAGAAGTTTAGTTCTAACCCCCCCTTTTTAATGATCTAATCTTCTTTGTTTTCCAAAGAAGGAGTATAATAAGGAGAGTCCGGGTATAAAAAAATCGAGTATTTCATCAAATTCATTAAAAAGTTTGTTCTTTCTTCGGCAAGAACCTTAAACTTAAAAAAGATTATTCATTCCCTCACAAAGAGAGATAGCCCTTGCTAAGAGAAATGGGATCCTTCTTTGAGCTTTATTTTATTAATATCCTATTTCCTTTATTTTATTAATATCCTATTTCCTTTAATATCATATTTCCTTGGATTAATTATGGGATGCATATATAAAAAATTCAGTGTTAAATTTGAATGAGATAAATTGTTTCAAATTCACATTAATAATTGAAATTAGTAATTGAGGTTACAAAAAATCGGAGCCCTAAAGGGATATTTCATCTTAAAAGTATTATATCAAAGTTACTATGTTAAATTTTTTTTTGTATCGTACAAATTCCATTTCTGTATAGACTCCTGGAAACATATAGTACCCTATTACATTACACAGATCGGGAATAATCGAAAAAGCCAGACTCCGTACGGTATCTCTTGGAATCCTGAATATGATTCTACCAATAATTGTACTAATCTACATATGTCTTTCTCCTATCAATCGGGACTAGTTGAATAAATGGGAATTTCCATATTTCTTTGATGAGAAATGTGAAACTAATAAATAAAATAAGAGATAATAAATAAAATAAGAGATAGAGGGTATTCCACTTGGGAATGAGATTCTGCTATTTGTTCTCCTTTTCACAACAAATGCAGATGTATTTTTTTTATTGGAATTGGATTTGAATCCGTCGGGACTGACGGGGCTCGAACCCGCAGCTTCCGCCTTGACAGGGCGGTGCTCTGACCAATTGAACTACAATCCCAAGGAAATAAAATAAAGTGTACATCATACATATGCTTATGATTTCATTCAAATTATTTTTTATATATTTATTTTTATTTAGATTTTGATATTTAGATTAAACTAAGTCGTATTGTAACAGAAACGCGAGTGATATATTGGATATCCACACGGATATGCACTTTAGCGGGAGCGTCTCAGGGATTGTTAATAATCCTTTTTTATTTTTTAAAAATTGATTAAGAATCAAATAAATCTTTCAATGAAAAAAAAAAAAGAGTTTTTTTATTTATTCTTTATTTGAGTCTTTTCCTTAGACTTTATAGTTTCAGATCGTTATATGAATCTAGTATGAATCTTATATCATTAGCAAGCAAGATCAGAATTTGTGAGATAAAATAAAGAGAGCAAATGAACAGCCGTAAAATATATCATAAAATTGTAGTTTTTTTTATTCTTCCGTATTCCGATCAGGCATTTCTGGGGAATGGATTCTATCATTTCGTGGTGGATCGGTGAATTATTGGGCCGAGCTGGATTTGAACCAGCGTAGACATATTGCCAACGAATTTACAGTCCGTCCCCATTAACCGCTCGGGCATCGACCCGGGAAGAATCAATTCCAGGCTTATTGATAATCTATGATCAACTTCCTTTTGGAGTACCCTACCCCCAGGGGAATTCGAATCCCCGCTGCCTCCTTGAAAGAGAGATGTCCTGAACCACTAGACGATGGGGGCATACTTGCCCGATCGCCATCATACTATATTCATAGTATGAACAGTTTTTTGAAATTGTCAATATAATGTGGTATCATTAAAGGTATGATTCAATCTGAAAGATCTTTCTCTCTTTCATGATTTCATAGAATCTTTTGATTCGTATTTATGAATCATTCATTCTAATCACCCTTCCATTCCATTTTTTTTTAATATTATTTTCATTAAATAGATTCTATTTAATTTGAAATATTCTATTTATTTAATTTGAAATATTCTATTTCAATATTATTCAATATTTTTCATTAATTATTTTTAATTAATTAGAAATAGAATAATTAATTAGAAATAGAATTCTATCAAAATAAATAAAAAAAATAAATCTAAGACTAAGAATAAATAGATATGAATTATAAATCGATATTATTAAAACGATATTTCTATTAAATATTGAATATTAAAAATAAAATAATAAAAATAAAATAATAAACTAAATAGGTATAGGTAGAATAGAAATAATACGAGGTATAGGACCTTTTGGGAATGA